TAAATCCAATATTTAGAATAAAAATAAAAAAATCAAATTCAATTGAATATAAATAACTAAAACTAAATTAAGAAATTAAAATGAATAATTAATAAATTAATTAATTTAATAATTTTAGATTAATTCTATAATAAAAAAGATAGATTCAAATAGAATAAATAGAAAATATAAGCGGGTAGCGGGAATCGAACCCGCATCGTTAGCTTGGAAGGCTAGGGGTTATAGTCGACGTTGATTTATCATTTGGATTTAACGTCTCTAATTCAAAACCGAACGTGAAACTTTTGTTTCATTCGGCTCCTTTACGGAAGAAATTGAGAGATGGAAAAAAAAAAAAAAATTGACCCATAACATCTATGTTAGCCCTTTTTGTTTTGTATGAATCGGTTTAAAACACCTTGCTTTTTAGATGATCCCTCTAGAAGAGCAATATTCTAACAATCTATGTTTTTTTTTCTAGTTACTTCGTTCTCTATTTCTATTTAAAAGAATCTTTAGGAAAAGAATAAAATTTCCGTCGAGCTAAAAAAATAAAAAAAAATATGTCGATATCTCTAGTAAACTAAAATAATCGTTTAATAGCTATTTTTCTTCAATCTTTACTATACAAAAAAATGGAAGATTTAGTTACGATTAGAAAAAAACTTTCTATATCTTTCTCCATAGATCCTTTACTCATACTCAAAAAATTCGGATTATTGATCTAATTCCAAAAACTTATGTTTCATAATTTTATAATTCAATTTGTCAATTTCGAATTCATTCTTCTTGTATACAAATTATGATAATGTATATTATACCTCAAATCATTCATTGAGAGGTATAAAGGATTCCCTTTAAGTAAGAAATAAAGTTTTTGATCGGAATATGAATCAAACGGGGGATCCCTTAACTATTAAGGGATCCGATGGAACGAATCGCACTTTTACCACTAAACTATACCCGCTACAATACAATTATATATATATAATTTACGTTACCAGAAAAAACTACCCGAAAAAAAAAGAGAAGGAGCCATAAAAAATGACATTTTGATCTTATATTATTTTGGTTTTATATCATAGGAATCGATCCGTATTTCTTATTTATGTTTGATCGTGTTTAAATTACAAGTCTTTTTTTTTCAAATAAAATACATTCAAATAAATCATTGTTATTCAATATTCATGGGAATAAAAAGAGCCCGACTAGGTATTGGCCGGGCTCTTTGGCTGTATAAAAAGAAAAAAAGAAACTTATTTTTTATCTTATTTTTTATCTTATCTCTTTTTTTCTATTTTATTTATATTCATTATTATATATTATATTCTTCTATTTTTTAGTTTCTTTTTTTTAAGCTCCATTTTTGTTCTTCTTGTTTATGTGATATAACATAAAAAAAAAGAATTCTATTTTTTCAATTGGGGAGAGATGGCTGAGTGGCTTAAAGCGTCGGATTGCTAATCCGTTGTACAAATTTTTGTACCGAGGGTTCGAATCCCTCTCTTTCCGTTTCTGTTGATGATTTGGTATTTTTTTGGAACTTCTTTCTTTTTGTTTTCCTTGTTTGTTTGATTTTTTATTTACTAGTTAAAAAAGATGTAAAATAGATAAAATCCTAAAAATATTTCAAAATCCAGCAAAAGCAAGAAAAACACAGAATCCATTTTTTTCTTATTCTTCACGTCCAGGATTACGTCCTGGATCGTTAGATAGGAATCCGAAGATGAAAAGAGAAACGAAGAATATCACTACCGTGTAAACAAATAGTTTTAGAGTAAGCATTATAAAATCTCCAAGATAATTAAAAAACGACAAAGAAAGAGAATAGATTCTCTTATATTACACATTTTGTTTCTTTTAATACTAAGTTTCTAAAAAATGAAGTGATTTTGAGGATATACTTATGTATATAAGTATATATTATTTTCAGAAATGGATTGGATTTGTAGTAAGGAAGAGTCGAGCCTTTTATTACAAATCATCGATAATTACTATTACCAAAAATCCTATTTCATATCTGCAATCTAGGTATTATATTGGTGGTGGGCTCCAATCGAATAATAGGATTAGGATTTCTCAATTGAAAAACGTAGATGATGAGATGGTCCGTATTTTTTTTCGTATATATCAAAAAATTTTCAATATTGGAATCGAGAATTCACACTGTAAGACTTATCTGATCTTATAAATTGTTAAAATGTTCGAATTTGAGTTTTCTAATAAATTCTGAATTTTTTTAAGACATTACTCAAATTAAAGATCTCATCGAAAACTTACAGCAGCTTGCCAAACAAAAGCTAAGAGAAAAAAGAGTACAGGTATTACTGGCATAATATCTACAATTGGATTCAAGAAAGCGTAGGCTTCGGGCAATTTCGCCGAGAAAAAACTACTTGAAATAAGGACGGAATGAATACAAATACAGACTAAACTAAAGATATTAAGCATAACAAACATTTTGTTCTTTTTAAGAAAATAAAAATACAATAAATAAAGTAAATTAATATTAATTTATGAATAAAACTAAAAAAAATGAATCAAATAAGACCTTTCAAAATCCTTCTTTGATTTGAACTTATCCAGTTCAAAATCTTTTTATTCTGAAATCAAAAATAGAAGAAATCATACTTCTATACAATATCTTAATTGAATTCTATGTAATGATCAATAAATTTAGTTTTATCATATATATATGTATATCAAAATCCTAGCAACAAATTTTTCCATAGAAATTTTGGAACTGGGATTGACGAACAACCAATATCAATAATAGTGTTTATTAGTGTCAAATCGAAAATGGGGCGTGGCCAAGCGGTAAGGCAACGGGTTTTGGTCCCGCTATTCGGAGGTTCGAATCCTTCCGTCCCAGAGCATATCCATTCATGATGTATATCATATTTGAATACAAATTTTATATCAGAATAAAAATTCTCCCTCCCCCTTTTTATTATTCGTCTCTAATCGAAATCGACTTGCTTTCGAAGATGTAGATTTCAAAACAAGTCGAGTTTTTTCCTTTCTTTTTAATGGAATCATTGTGTATAGCTAATTAATAATATATATTCTTATTATTTTCTAATATTTTTTGAATAAATTCCCATTTTTTCTACTTTACAAATTCTATAAAGTAATAAACTTATTGATACAATATCGAGTTAATTTTCATTTTTTTACGTCTTTACTTTAAAAATGGTTTTCGTTATATAGAAGAAAAACCGAGACGTAAAAAGGATAGATTATTTTGTATCGATTGAATCAATGACTATTCACGATTCCATAATTGAATCAATTACATACTGGATCCAAGCTAAAGGAATGTTATGGTAAAACTTCGTTTGAAACGATGTGGTAAAAAGCAACGTGCGACTTGAAAGACATGATTAGATTAGCTGTGGATTCTTACATCCGCCATTTTTTCTAGTATATAGAAATCAACATGCTCTTGGCTCGACATCGTTTGTTCTGTTCCACTAGAACTTATTGTTTTGGGGACGGGAAAGGGGTTGATGATGTAAATAGTACATGATGGAGCTCGAGTTTATTCATTTCTCAGGGACAAGTATCTAAGGTTAGTGAAAATTAATAAGTTAGAACAACTTCGTAAGTATGTTTTTTGATAGAAAAATAGAAAGGATCAAATTTGAGCAAGGTTAAAAAAAATTTGGAATTAGTAAAACCATTTCGATCAAAAGTGTATCAGCGGGAATTAACCTTCTATTTGTATGATTCTTTCAGAGAAAGAAAAAAATGGTATGTTGCTGCCATTTTTGAAAATATTTAAGATTCCCGAAGTAATGTCTAAACCCAATGATTCAAAGAAAAGCTAAAAGATCATGGAACAAGTCAATACCATTTTCAAACTGTCTCATCAATTCTATTAGAAAAAAAAATTCTAAAAAATAGATTCGAAAGAAACGAAACACGGGCAAGAAAACGGGGTAGAGACCACTCAATAAATGAAATAGCTAAAGGCTTTGTTTTCTTTTTAGTTATTTGAGAATTATCCAATTTGAGTTATGAGGTTACAAATAAGAGGAGTTATTCTTTTTTTCTTTTCAGAAAGAAAATACGAAAGAAAAATACTTAAGCCACAGTTTAATTGATTTGATGATTTTATTGATCTATTTGACATCATAAATTTTATACATACATATAATTTTTAATTTTCTCGAGCCGTACGAGGATAAAACTTCTTATACGTTTCTAGGGGGGGTGTATTGTTCATCTATATCTATCCCAATGAGCCGTTTATCGAATCGTTGCAATTGATGTTCGATCCCGAAGAGGGGGAAGAGATCTTCGGAAAGTGGGTTTTTATGATCCAATAAATAATCAAACCTATTTAAATATTCCTGTTATTCTATATTTCCTTGAACAAGGCGCTCAACCTACAGGAACTGTTCAGGATATTTCAAAAAAGGCAGGTGTTTTTATGGAATTTAGCTCGAATCAACAAACGAAATTCAATTAATGAAAAAAAAGGGGTGTGGATGACTTGTATATAGATTTAAAAAACTCTTTTATCTTTTATCCCCCCCCCCGCTCTTTTGTTATATTCATAACTAATTTTTTATTTCTTGTTGTTTATATAGAATGTAGTTTTCTATAGCCCGAAAAATAAATGAACTTTTCATCGATCTTCAAAACAAAATGAAAAAATGTATAGAGATAAAAGATAGAATATAGGAAAAAGTAAAAGAATAGTCACTAAATGAAGTAATTGGACTTATAAATACATTACCCCCAATGAGGTGTTTTTTTTTAATTAATATTTTTTATTATTTTTCTTTTATTATCATTTGTTTTTAATACCTACTCGCTTTTTACTTTATTATTATCAGTTACTAATCCTAGTTATTTGATTTATATACTTTTTTGATAGTAAATACATGAGATAGAATATTAAAAATGGAATATTTTTTTTTCATCCAATGACTATACATCTATTCTATTTTTATATAAATAGAGGAAAAAATTCCATGGAAAAATGGTGGTTCAATTATATGTTGTTTAATAGGAAGTTAGAATACAAGTGTGAATTAAGTAAATCAATGGATAGTCTTGGTCCTATTGAAAATACCAGTGTAAGCGAAGACCCCGAAATTTTAACTGATATGGATAAAAAAATTCATAGTTGGAATGATAATGACAATTCTAGTTACAGTTCTTTTGGTTATTTAGTTGGTGTCAGTAACATCCAGAATTTCCTATCTGATAAAACTTTTTTAGTTAGGGATAATAATAGGAACAGTTATTCCATATATTTAGATATTGAAAATCAAACTTTGGAGATTGACAATGATCATTTTTTTCTAAGTGAACAGGAAAGTTTTTTTTCTAGCTATCTGAATAATGTTTCTAAGAGTGATGACGATCATTACATGTATGATACTAAATTTAGTTGGAATAATAACATTAATAGTTGCATTGATAGTTATATTCATTCTCAAATCTGTATTGATAGTTTCATTTTAGGTGATAGTGACAAATATAATGACAGTTATTTTTATAGTTACATTTTTGGTAAGGGCAGAAATTGTAGTGAAAGCGAGAATTCTAGTTCTAGTATAGTAACTAGCACGAATGATACAAATGATAGTGATTCCACTATAGGAGAAAGTTCTAATAATCTAGATGAAAGTCAAAAATATAAGCATTTGTGGATTGAATGCGAAAATTGTTATGGATTAAATTATAAAAAATTTTTTAAATCAAAAATGAATATTTGTGAACACTGTGGATATCATTTGAAAATGAGCAGTTCAGATAGAATCGAACTTTCGATTGATTCGGGTACTTGGAATCCTATGGATGAAGACATGGTTTCTCTGGATCCCATTGAATTTCACTCAGAAGAGGAACCTTATAAAGATCGTATTGATTCTTATCAAAGAAAAACGGGATTAACTGAGGCTGTTCAAACAGGTACAGGTCAACTAAACGGTATTCCTGTAGCAATTGGAATTATGGATTTTCAGTTTATGGGGGGTAGTATGGGATCCGCAGTAGGTGAGAAAATCACCCGTTTGGTAGAATATGCTACCAATCAACTTTTACCTCTTATTCTGGTATGTGCGTCCGGAGGAGCGCGTATGCAAGAAGGGAGTTTGAGCTTGATGCAAATGGCTAAAATCTCTTCTGCTTTATATGATTATCAAACAAATAAAAAGTTATTCTATGTATCGATACTTACATCTCCCACTACTGGTGGGGTGACAGCTAGTTTTGGTATGTTGGGGGATATCATTATTGCCGAACCAAATGCTTATATTGCATTTGCAGGTAAAAGAGTAATTGAACAAACATTGAATAAGGCAGTACCCGAAGGTTCGCAAGCAGCTGAATATCTATTCCATAAGGGCTTATTTGATTCAATCGTACCACGTAATCTTTTAAAGGGAGTTCTGAGTGAGTTATTTCAATTCCATAATTTCTTTTCTTTGACTAAAAATGAAAAAGAAAAAGAATTTTTGGATATGCCTTCTTTTTCATTTTTAGTCAAAGAAAAGAAATTATGAAACAAAAAAAATAAAAAAAAAAAGAAAACATACAGAATCAAAGTAATAAAAAGAAAAATAGAAAAATACTAAGAATAATAAAAGGGTGTATTATGATACATATGTTTGTTTCTTTTAGAAATAGAAGGCGAAATCCATTTATTTAGTTCTAAATATATATAGTTAATTATATATATTGGCTTAGCTATAATCACTAGAATTCCTATATACTTATACTAAGTATATAGGAATTCTAGTGATTATAGCCTATCTTTGTAACAATATAAATAAAAATAGAAAATAACAATAATATATATAAGGTACAAATAGTAAATCGAGGTACCCATTTTATGATAAACTTTCCTTCCATTTTTGTTCCTTTAGTGGGCCTAGTATTTCCGGCAATTGCAATGGCTTCTTTATTTCTTTATGTTCAAAAAAACAAGATTTTTTAGATACGGTCAGTAGCGACAAATCTCATATATATATATTTTGATCTGGAAGAAATTCGATGAATTCATCCTAAAGGTTTACATTAAAAAGTGCCAGTTGATGAAAGTTACTTTAGAAACAAAGAAAAAGAAAGTTAAATTCATTTGCTGGGGTTTTTTTATTCCCCAATTTTAATAAAATAAAAATTGGATTTAATAGAATATGAATATAATACTGCGATTAGAACATCTACGGGTATATCCTATAACGGAGTCTCGGAAAATAAGCAATTTCTTTTGGGCCTTTATCATTTTTTTAGGTTCATTAGGGTTGTTATTGGTTGCAATTTCCAGTTATCTTGGTATGGATTTTTTCTTTTTGTCTGAGGAAATTAGTGATTTTCCATTTATTCCACAAGGGGCCACGATGTCTTTCTATGGAATTGAGGGTCTCTTTATTAGTTTTTATTTGTGGTGCACTATTTTGTGGGATGTAGGTAGTGGTTATGATATCTTCGATAAAAAAGAGAGAAAAGTTTGTTTTTTTCGTTGGGGATTTCCTGGAAAAAATCGTCGTATTATTCTCGAAGTACCTATGAAAGAGATTCAATCCATCCGAATAATAAGAGGAGTTAAAGAGGGGGATATTTTTACTCGTACCCTTACTTATGAGAGTATCGTTTATATGGAAACCATAGAACAGGGGTTTATTCCCTTGACTCGTATTGAGGATAATTTGACTCCACCAGAAATTGCACATAAAGCTGGCGAATTAGCTATATTTTTGGGTGTACCACTTTTGTACTGACGATGGATTTAACGATAAATTAAATTGCACAAAACCTTCAGAATTGTCCTATTTATTTCATGTACCGATTGAAATATTTTGAAAAAAAAAATTCTTTTTTTTTTTTCAAAATATTTCAATTTTTATAGATGGGACGTTCTTTGGTTTCGAAATCCGACTATTATATTCATAACCCGAAGTGCTCTTTCGTGTATTCATAAAAAGTAATAATTTTTTCTTCGAATCTTAGCAATTTATATCTTTTCGAAACAATCTTTTTTTTTCTTCATTTTAATTGACAGTGAATTCTTTCGATTTCTTATTCGATTTATGTATTCTTTCTAAATTAAACAAGGCAAGAACTAACTCCCGAATTGCAAGTAAAAAAATGATAGAATATAGATTTCTATATATAAGCTCTATGACTTGTAATAGAACTTATGCTTGATAGAAAGATTATTATCGTATAGACCTGACGAATGAGATGAAGTTGAGTTCATTAAAGACGAAAAATGACAAAAAAGAAAACATTCATTCCCCTTCTATATCTTACATCTATAGTCTTTTTGCCCTGGTGTATCTCTTTCACATTTAAGAAAAGTCTGGAATCTTGGTTTATTAATTGGTGGAATACTGGGCAATCCGAAATTTTCTTGAATGATATTCAAGAAAAGAGTATTCTAAAAAAATTCATAGAATTTGAGGAACTATTTTTCTTAGATGAAATGTTAAAGGAATGTCCGGAAACACGTCTACAAAACCTTCGTACTGGAATCTATAAAGAAACAATCCAATTAATCAAAACGCACAATGAAGATCGTATGAATACGATTTTGCACTTCTCGACAAATATAATATGTTTCTTTATTCTAAGTGGTTATTCGATTCTTGGTAATCAAGAACTTGTTCTTATTAACTCTTGGTTTCGAGAATTTATATATAATTTAAGTGACACAATAAAAGCTTTTTCTATTCTTCTATTAACTGATTTATGTATAGGATTCCATTCAACCCATGGTTGGGAACTGATGATTGGTTTCGTCTATAAAGATTTTGGATTTTCTCAAAATGATCAAATTATATCTGGTCTTGTTTCCACTTTTCCAGTTATTTTAGATACAATTTTAAAATATTTGATTTTCCGTTATTTAAATCGCGTATCTCCATCACTTGTAGTGATTTATCATTCAATGAATGACTGAATGAAAAAGCGATCTACTTATCCAATTTGAATTTAAAGTTTTTTAGCTAAAAAAAAAATAAAATTTTGCTTTTTCCCTTCTTTTTCTAACCCCCCTTTAAATAAAAAAGGGGGGTTACTCATCTTGGATAGGGAACTGTGCGAGTGACCTACCTAATCTTATTGTAGAAATTTTCAGGATCAATGATTAGACCATGCAAACTAGAAATGCTTTTTCTTGGATAAAGGAAGAGATTACTCGATCCATTTCCATATCGATCATGATATATATAATAATTCGAGCACCCATTTCAAATGCATATCCCATTTTTGCACAGCAGAGTTATGAAAATCCGCGAGAAGCAACTGGTCGTATTGTCTGTGCCAATTGCCATTTAGCTAATAAGCCCGTGGATATTGAGGTTCCACAAGCGGTACTTCCTGATACTGTATTTGAAGCAGTTGTTCGAATTCCGTATGATATGCAAGTGAAACAAGTTCTTGCTAATGGTAAAAAGGGGGCTTTGAATGTGGGGGCTGTTCTTATTTTACCGGAAGGTTTTGAATTGGCACCCCCCGATCGTATTTCGCCTGAGATTAAAGAAAAGATAGGGAATCTGTCTTTTCAAAACTATCGACCTACAAAAAAAAATATTCTTGTGGTAGGCCCCGTTCCCGGTCAGAAATATAATGAAATCACCTTTCCTATTCTTTCCCCGGATCCCACTACTAAGAGAGATGTTCATTTCTTAAAATATCCTATATACGTAGGAGGGAACAGGGGAAGGGGTCAGATTTATCTCGACGGGAGCAAGAGTAATAATAATGTGTATAATGCTACAGCAGCAGGTATGATAAAAAAAATCATACGAAAAGAAAAAGGGGGGTACGAAATAACTATAGTGGATGCATTGGATGGACGTGAAGTGATTGATATTATACCTCCAGGACCAGAACTTCTTGTTTCAGAAGGTGAATCTATCAAACTTGATCAGCCATTAACAAGTAATCCTAATGTGGGTGGATTTGGTCAGGGGGATGCGGAAATAGTACTTCAAGATCCGTTACGTGTTCAAGGTCTCTTGTTTTTCTTGGCATCTATTATTTTAGCACAAATCTTTTT